CCCTTCCCCTGTTCCCGCCTAGGTATATAGGATATTTTAAGAAGTGAACATCTTTTTTAGTCGCAGGGTCGGGGGAAAGAATAGGAAAGGTGATTTCACTATATTTCTGACCAGGAACAGGCCCTATCACAAGAATATTTTTTTTAGTGGGACGATAGCTCTGAAAAGACAGATTGCCTATCTTTTCTTTAATCTCGGGAGAAATACGATCGGGGGGGGCTAATTCAAACCCTTCGGGTAAAATAAGAACAGCCCCCACATTCAAACCGCCCTTTTTACCATTCGCAAGAACTTGTTTCAGTTGCATATCATAAGGAATTCGAACAACTGCTTCAAATACAGTATCAGGAAGTACCGCTTGTGGAACCTCGATATCCACGGGCTTATTAGCTAAATGGCAGTTGGCACAGACAATACGGCCGGTTGCTTCTCGTGGATTTTCATAACCCTGTTGTGCAAAAATGGGATATGCATTTGAAACGGGTGCCCAAGTTATTATATATATCATGAGTGATACGGAAATAGATCGAGTAATCTCTTCCTTTATCGAAGAAAAGGTATTTCTAGTTTGCATGGTCCAATCATTGAGCCCAAAAATTTCTACAATAAAATTAGGTAGGTCCCTAGTATAGTTCCCTATCCATGATTCTGCTATTTACTGAAATAATGTTACTCGAATATAGGAGGCATCCTTCAGGATGGGTAGAAGGAATAAGTACAATTTGGAATGTTTTACTTAATGTACAAAGTAACAAACATTAGATTTATCAGTCATTCATTGAATGATAAATCACTACAAGTGACGGAGATACACGATTTAAATAACGGAAGATCCAATATTTAAAAATTGTGTCCAGAATGACTGGAAAAGTGGAAACAAGACCGGATATAATTTGATCGTTATGAGAAAATCCAAAATCTTTGTAGACAGAACCAATCATTAGTTCCCAACCATGGGGCGAATGGAATCCTATACATAAATCAGTTAATAAAAGAATCGAAAAAGCTTTTATTGTGTCGCTTAAGTTATATAGGAACTCTTGAACCCAAGAGTTAAGAATAACAAGTTCTTCATTACCAAGAATAGAATAACCACTTAGAATAACGAAACAGATTATATTTGTCGAGAAGTGCAAAATCGTATGGATACGATCCTCATTGTGCATCTTGATCAATTGGATCGTTTCTTTGTAGATTCCGATACGAAGCTTTTGTAGATGTGTTTCTGGGTATTCCTTTAGCATTTCGTCCAAGCGAAAGAGTTCCTCTAATTCTATCACTTTTTTTATAATACTCTTTTCTTGAATATCATTCAAAAAAATTTCGGATTGCCCACTATTCCACCAATTAGTAACCCAAGATTCTAGGCTTTTATTAAATGAAAGAGAGATCCACCAGGGCAAAAATACTATAGATGCAAGATATAGAAGGGGAATGAATGCTTTCTTTTTTGCCATTTTTTCGTCTTTGATTTTTTAATGAACTCACTTCATTCGTTAACTCTCTACACTACTAATATTTATATCAAACATAAGTTCTATTACAAGTCATATGGATACTATTATGAATTTTTTTTAGTTTTTGATTTGTGATTCATTGGTTAGTCCTTGAATTTCGAAATAATCCAGAAAGAAAATAACAAAGAGTTCACTTTTGTTACAGTGGAGTGGATTTATATTATATACGCATAAAAAAAATTTCGGACAAAGACAGTTTTCTGGCTGTTCCGTATACGTCTACTTTGGCTCAAATGAGCATTCTGAACAAATTCCAGTTAAGTTATACTATTACTATGGTCTGTAAAAAATACTATTCTTTTATTTCAGTTTTATCCCTCTTGCTACGAACTAAGAAAGCATTCATTCTGAACTTTATTTTTCAAAAAACTTCAATTGGTACACGCAAGAAATAGGCCAATTCGGCAGCCTTTTGCTCAATTTCTCGTGGGGTCACATTCTTATCGGTACGAGTCAAGGGAATGGCCCCTTGACCTCTGATTTCCATATAAAGGACACGACGTGCATAAATACCCTCTTTAACTTCTATTCTGATGGACTGAATGTCTTTCATAAGGAATCGGAGGACGATTCGACGATTTTTTCCAGGAAACCCCCAACGAAAAATACACACTATTCCTTCTTTTCTATCGAATCGATCATAACCGCTACCTACATTCCACAAAATTGTGCACCACAAATAGGAGCTAATAAAGAGACCTGCAATCCCATAGAAAGACATCACGATCCCCTGTGGAAAAAAAATGATTTGCTGAGACGGAAATAAAGATATCAAATCCCTACCAAGATAACTGGAAGTTCCAACCAATAAAAATCCTAATGAACCTAAAAAAAGGATAAAGGCCCAGCAGAAATTGCTGATTTTTCGAGATCCTCTTATAAATTCTATCCATATACGTTCTGATCGCCAACTCATACTAGATCTCGTTTCATTTTATTGGAATTGATAGAATAACAAAAATCCATTTTACTTTTTTTGTTTCCGAAGTAACTCTAATCAACTAGCACTATTTTGATGTGAACCTTTACTTTAGGAGTACTAAAATAATAACATCACCCTTATATGATTCCCTATAGATACCTACATACATATAGATATATTGACTTTACATCTCAAACATTAGTCGCCCGATCTGTTATATATTTTCGATTTTGAAATACTTATAATTTATTTCCTCAGATATCATGTTTACGAATGTATAATCGCTTATGTTTGGAGTAAGCCACATGTTAGACTCTAGTCTACTAAATAGATAGCTGTGTTATCGTCAAAGTCTAAGTTTTGAAAAAACAATAGACGGCACTCACATATTTAAAAAATCTTGTTTTTTTGAACATGAAGAGATAAAGAAGCCATTGCAATTGCCGGAAATACTAGGCCCACTAAAGGCACAAAAATAGAGGGTAAGTTGCTGAGAGTTGTCATAGAATGGATACCTCGACTTAATATTTTTACCTGTTATTTATTGTTATATTAATTGTTATATTAATATTTTTACCTGTTATTTATTGATTGTTATAAAAGGTATCTTATAATTATACTAATTAATATATAATTATACTAAGTAATATCTACGTGAGTATATAGAGAAAAGGAATGAGGAATGTCGAATTAAATCATTTGATTCGAGGGAACGAAAGCGTGGAGCTGAAATAACTCACTCAAAACACCTTTTAAAGGATTACGTGGTACGATTAGATCGAATAAGCCCTTATGGAATAAATATTCAGCCGCCTGTGAACCCTCTGGGACTGTCTTATTCAATGTTTGTTCAATTACTCTTTTACCCGCAAATGCGATGTAGGCATTGGGTTCGGCAATAATGATATCCCCCAACATACCAAAACTAGCTGTCACCCCACCAGTAGTAGGAGATGTAAGGATTGATACATAGAATAATTTTTTATTTGATTGATAATCATATAAAGCGGAAGATATTTTTGCCATTTGCATCAAGCTCAAACTTCCTTCTTGCATACGTGCTCCTCCCGAAGCACACACTAAAATAAGAGGTAAAAATTGATTGGTAGCATACTCGATCAAACGGGTGATTTTCTCGCCTACTACGGATCCCATACTACCCCCCATAAACTGAAAATCCATAACCCCAATTGCTACGGGAATACCGTTTAATTTACCCGTGCCTGTTTGAATAGCCTCAGTTAATCCTGTCTTTCTTTGATAAGAATCAATACGATCTTTATAAGGTTCCTCCTCCGAATGAAATTCAATGGGATCCAAAGAGACCATGTCTTCATCCATAGGGTCCCAAGTACCTGGATCAATCAAAAGTTCGATTCTATCTGAACTACTCATTTTCAAATGGTATCCACATTGTTCACAAATATTCATTTTGGATTTCAAAAATTTCTTATAATTTAATCCATAACAATTTTCACATTGAACCCACAAATGCCTGTATTTTTGAGTTACATCTAGATCATTAGAACTTTCTGTTCTAGTTAAATCACTTCCATCCGTGCTAGTTCTTATACTGGAACTCTCACTTTCACTACTATTTCCACCTTCACCACAAATGTAACTATAAATGTAACTGTCACTGTAATTGTGACTACCACTTAAAATGTAACTATCAATACAGATTTGAGCCCGAAGATAACTGTCAATGCAACTATTAATGTGATTATTCCAACTATATTTAGTATCATACATGTAACCATCATAGTGGGAATCATCACTCTTAGATACATTATTTTGATAAGTAGAGTTACGAAAACTATAAAAAGAACTTTCTAGTTCACTTAGAAAAGAGGGATCATTCTCAATCTCAAAAATTTGATTTTCAATATTCAAATATATGGAATAACTGCTGCTATTACTATCCCTAACTAAAAAAGTGTCATCAGATATGAAATTCCGAATGCCGACTAAATCATCAACAGTACTGTAACTACAATTGTCACTATCACTATGACTAGGAATGTTTTTATTCATATTATTTAGAATTGGTCCTTTATTTACACCGGTATTTTCAAGAGGACCAAGACTATCGATTGATTTACTTAGCCTACACCTGTACTCTAACTCCCCGTTAGACAACATCGAATTTAACCATCTTTTTTCCATAGAGCTTTCTTGCCCCTATTTACATGAAAATACAATAGATGAATAGTCATTCGATAAAAAATAAATCATTTGAATATCTCATTTCCTATCAGAATACGGATCTAAATCCAATCACTCGAATTATTAGAGTGGGTCTTAAAAAAAAAAGGGTTCCGTTATATATAGTGAAGTGATACTTAGGATTCTCGCAAAAGATAATTTTTTTTTTTTTCAATTAAATTATTAATTTTATAAATAGTGGTTTCTCACCTGTTATGTCAAATTCACATAAAAAAAAATGGTTGTTCTCCCTATGAATATGAAGAACTTTTTTCGTAAAATCTCGTCTACTAATAAATTTGTATTCCAAGACAGAACAAAAAGGACAATATACAGGATGGGTAGAAGAAGTTGTG